ATGTGGATCAGTATCATTATTGGGTTTATACCAATGAGCAAAAAAAGTACAACTTGAACAATGAATTAATAAGTCGAACAAAAGCTCTAGAAAAAGAAAAGGGATTTCTTGCTCTGGATATGCTCGAAAAAAGGACCAGATTATGCAATGATGAAAACGAACAAAAATACTTGCCCAAAACGTATGACCCCTTTTTGAGGGGACCATATCGTGGAACAATAAAAAAATTCTATTCACATATGATCATGAATGATTTAATCACTTCTACAGATACGGAGGATTCCATAGAAATCAATTGGATAAATAAGATTTATGGGCTACTTCCTAATAATTCTAATTATTCCAGAAAATTTGAACATCAAAAGAATCCGCCTGATAGGGAATCATTACTGAATTATATTGGTAATTCCTTAACCTCAATCAAAGAATTTCCTTTTGAGCCTGCACCCATTTTGCATTTTAAAAAATATTCTTTATTGAGAGAGCAAACAAGAATTGATTTTGAAAATCAAACAAAAGCTTTAAAATGGGTATTCGATGTAATTACAACTGATCCAAATGATCAAACAATAATTAGAAATAAATCTATTGGAATAGAAGAAATCCATAAAAGGGTTCCTCGGTGGTCATACAAATTAACTGATGATTTGAAAGAACAGGAGGCAGAAAATGAGGAAGAATCCAAGGAAGATCATGAAATTCGTTCAAGAAAAGCCAAACGCGTAGTAATTTATACTGATAACAATCAGAATACCAACCCTATTACAACTACAAATAATACTAATAATAGTGATCAAGCAGAAGAGGTGGCTTTGATACGTTACTCGCAACAATCGGATTTTCGTCGGGATATAATCAAAGGATCCATGCGTGCTCAAAGACGTAAAACGGTTATTTGGGAAATGTTTCAAGCAAATGTGCATTCTCCGCTTTTTTTGGATCGAATAGACAAAACATCTTTTTTTTCTTCTTTTTATATCTCTGAAATGATGAATCTCATTTTTAGGAATTTGGTGGGGAGAGAACCAGAATTGAAAATTTCACATTTATATTTTGAGGAGGAAGAGACAAGGGAAAAAGAGAAAAAAAACGAAGAAAAAAAAGAGGAAAATGAACGTATAGTAATATCAGAAACTTGGGATAGCATTATATTTGCTCAAGCAATAAGAGGTTTGATGTTAGTAACCCAATCTTTTCTTAGAAAATACATTGTATTGCCTTCATTGATAATTGCTAAAAATATTGGCCGTATGTTATTATTCCAATTCCCCGAATGGTATGAGGATTTGAAGGAGTGGAATAGAGAAATGCATGTTAAATGCACTTATAATGGTGTTCAATTATCAGAAACAGAATTTCCCAAAGATTGGTTAACAGACGGTATTCAGATAAAGATTCTATTTCCTTTCTGTTTGAAACCTTGGCGAAGATCTAAAATACGATCTCATCCTAGGGATCAAATAAAAAAAAAAGGAAAAAAAGACAATTTTTGTTTTTTAACGGTTTGGGGAATGGAAGCGGAATTCCCTTTTGGGAATCCCCGAAAACGACCTTCCTTTTTTGAACCCATTTATAAAGAACTCCAAAAAAAAGTTAGAAAAGTTAAAAAGGATTTCTTTATACTTCTAAAAGTTTCAAAAGAAAAAACAAGATGGATCATTAAAATACTTCTAGTTCTAAAACGAATAATGAAGGAAATTCAAAAAGTAAACCCAATATTCTTATTTGAATTGAGCAAGGTGAAAGTATATGAAACGGCTGAAAATGGAAAAGATTCCGAAATAAATAATAAGATTATTCACAAATCAACCATTCAAATCCAATCCATGAATTGGACAAATTATTCACTCATAGAAAAAAAGATGAAAGATCTTTCTGATAAAACAATCACAATCAGGAATCAAATAGAACGAATCACAAAAGACAAGAAAAAAATAATTCTAACTTGTGCTGATAAAAGATCAAAATCACAGAAACATATTTGGCAGATATTCCAAAGAATAAATATACGATTAATACGTAAATCACATTATTTTATGAAATCTCTGATTGAAAATATATATATAGATATCTTGCTATGTATGATTACCATTCACAGGATCTATTTCCAACCTTTCTTTGAATCAACAAAAAGAATAATCAATAAATCCGTTTACAACGATCAAACAAATCAGGAAGGAATTGATGAAAGAGATCAAAATACAATGAACTTTTTTTCCACTATAAAAAAGTCCTTTTCGAATACTAATATTAGTAATAGTACAAAAATGTATTATGACTTATCCTCCTTGTCCCAAGCATATGTATTTTACAAATTATCACAAACCCAATTACTTAACAAGTATCAATTGAAATCTCTACTTCAATATCAGGGGACTTATCCTTTTATTAAGGATAAAATCAAGGATTATTGTATGACACGAGGAATATTTGATTACAATTCAAGACATAAGAAAATTCATAAGTCTGGAATGATTGAATGGAAAAACTGGTTAAAGGGGCATTATCAATACAATTTATCTCAAACCAAATGGTCGCGGTTAGTACCGCAAAAATGGCGAAATAGAATCAATCAACGTTATAGGATTCAAAATAAGGACTCAATTAAAGTGGATTCATATAAAAAAGAAAAAGACCAATTAATTCATTACGTGAAACAAAATTACTATGCAGCGGATTCATTGACAAATCAAAAAGAAAAATGGAAAAAACACTACAGATATGATCTTTTATCACATAAATATATGAACTATGGGGATAAGGAGGATTTTGATATTTATGGGTCAAGATTACAAGTAAACGGGGTTCAAAAAATTCCATATAATTTCAATAAACCAAAATCCGAATCATTTTATGTATTGGTAAGTACAGCTATTAGTGATTATCTAGAAGAAGGATATATTATTGATACGCATAAAAATCTAGATAGAAAATATTTTGATTGTCGAATTCTCCACTTTTGTCTTAGAAAAAATATCAATATTGAGACCTGGACCAATACACATATCGGTACCAAAATTGATAAAAATACTAAGACTGAAAAAAAAATCAACAACAAATTGAAAAAAAAAGATATTTTTTCTCTTATGATTCATCAAGAAATCAACCCATCCAATCAAAAAAGTATTTTTTTTAATTGGATGGGAATGAATCAAGAAAGAGTTTATCATACCATATCAAATCTAGAATCTTGGTTCTTCCCAGAATTTGTCTTACTTTTTGATGCATATAAGATTAAACCATGGATTATACCAATCAAATTACTTCTTTTTGACTTTTATTTTTATAAAAATAAAAGTCAAAATAAAAACATCAATATAAATCAAAAAAAATATCTTAAATTAGAAAATTCCAACCAACAAAAAAATGAGCAACAGGACCAAGTAAATCTTGTATCAGATCTACGAAAAGAAAACAAAAAAAAAGATATTGAAGAGAATTATGCGAGATCAGACATTACCATTAAAAAAGGTAAGAAGAAAAAACAATCCAAGAAAAACAAGAAAGCAGAACTAGATTTCTTCCTGAAAAAATATTTCCTTTTTCAATTAAAATGGGATGACTCCTTGAACCAAAGAATGATCAATAATATCAAGGTATATTGTCTCTTACTTAGACTGATAAATCCAAAAGAAATTGCTATATCCTCGATTCAAAGAGGAGAGATGCATCTGGATGTAATGCTAATTCAGAAAGATCTAGCTCTTACAGAATTGATAAAAAAAGGAATATTAATTATCGAACCAATTCGTCTATCTATAAAAAGGGATGGAAAATTGATTATATATCAAACTATAAGTATTTCATTGGTCGAGAACAATAAACACCAAACTAATAGAAAATGCATAAAAAAAAGTTATATTGATAAGAGGAATTTGGATAAACCCATTGTACGATATGGGAATATGCTTGTGAATGGGGACACAAATTATTATGATTTCCTTGTTCCCGAAAATATTCTATCTCCTAGACGTCGCAGAGAATTGAGAATTTTAATTTGTTTCAATTCCCATAATTGGAATGTTACGGATAGAAATAGAAATCCATTATTTTGCAATGAAAACAACATAAGAAACTCTGGAAAATTTTTGGATGAGGACAAGCATCTTAATACGGATACAAATAAATTCATTAAATGCAAATTTGTTCTTTGGCCCAATTACCGATTAGAAGATTTAGCTTGTATGAATCGCTATTGGTTTGATACCAATAATGGCAGTCGTTTCAGTATGTCAAGGATACATATGTATCCACGATTTAGAATTATTTAATTTAATAGTATATTTCCTATATCATATATATATATATCTATATTCCGTGACATTTTCGGTATATGAAAGCCGAAAGATGTATGCATATGCTATGTTATATTTTGGTAAATGATACAGATTTAATGGTGTATCCATTCAATTGGATATAGGAATAAATAAATTAGGGGAATCCTTTTAGATAGAAATAAATTCTTTTCTTTCGTTAATGGGGAAACATATTATCCCTTTCTATCCAAATCAAATTGAAAATTTGATTTGGATAAAATAAAGAAGTAGTATATGAATAAATCCAAATTTTTGTGTGTACTAGATTAAAATAACCGGCATAATTCTTTTTTTTTTTATTATTATTTTTCCTGATCGGAAAAATCCATGAAAAAGAAAGAAAAAGGATAGAAAAATTTTTTATGGTCAAAAATTCATTCATTTCCATTATTCCACAAGAAGAAAAAGAAGAAAACAAAGGTTCTGTTGAATTTCAAGTATTCAGTTTCACCAATAAGATACGGAGACTTACTTCACATTTGGAATTGCACAAAAAAGATTTTTTATCACAAAGGGGTCTACGAAAAATTCTAGGAAAACGTCAACGGTTGCTGGCTTATTTGTCAAAGAAAAATAGAGTACGTTATAAGAAATTAATTGGTCAGTTGGATATTCGAGAGCCAAAAACTCGTTAATTTAATCGTTTGAATTTTTTAGTAGTATTCCATTTTTTGTTTTGATGAGTCTCGTTTTGAGGAATTCATGGAATAATGAATTAAGGAAGAAAAGATATGACAGTACCGGTTACAAGAAAAGATCTCATGATAGTCAATATGGGGCCTCACCACCCATCAATGCATGGTGTTCTCCGACTAATCGTTACTCTCGATGGTGAAGATGTTATTGACTGTGAGCCCATATTGGGCTATTTACACAGAGGAATGGAAAAGATAGCGGAAAATCGAACAATTATACAATATCTACCTTATGTAACACGATGGGATTATTTAGCTACTATGTTCACAGAGGCAATAACCGTAAATGCGCCAGAACAATTGGAAAATGTTCAAGTACCTCAAAGAGCTAGCTATATCAGAGTAATTATGCTGGAATTGAGCCGTATAGCTTCTCATTTGTTATGGCTTGGACCTTTTATGGCGGATATCGGTGCACAGACTCCCTTTTTCTATATTTTCAGAGAAAGGGAATTGATATATGATCTATTCGAAGCCGCCACAGGTATGCGAATGATGCATAATTATTTCCGTATTGGAGGAGTAGCTGCTGATCTACCTTATGGATGGATAGATAAATGTTTGGATTTCTGCGATTATTCTTTAACAGGAGTTGTTGAATATCAAAAACTTATTACGTGGAATCCCATTTTTTTGGAACGAGTTGAAGGAGTGGGCATTATTGGTGGAGAAGAAGCTGTAAATTGGGGTTTATCAGGACCGATGTTACGAGCTTCTGGAATCCAATGGGATCTTCGTAAAGTTGATCATTATGAGTGTTACAATGAATTCGATTGGGAAGTCCAATGGCAAAAAGAAGGAGATTCATTAGCTCGTTATTTAGTACGAATCGGTGAAATGAAGGAATCCATAAAAATTATTCAACAGGCTCTAGAAGGAATTCCTGGAGGACCTTATGAAAATTTAGAAGTACGACGCTTTGATAGAGCAAAGAATTCCGAATGGAATGATTTTGAATATAGATTTATTAGTAAAAAACCTTCACCCAATTTAGAATTGTCGAAACAAGAACTTTATGTGAGAGTGGAAGCCCCAAAAGGAGAATTGGGAATTTATTTGATAGGAGATAATAGTGTTTTCCCCTGGAGATGGAAAATTCGTCCACCCGGTTTTATCAATTTGCAAATTCTTCCTCAGCTAGTTAAAAGAATGAAATTGGCTGATATCATGACGATATTGGGTAGTATAGATATCATTATGGGAGAAGTTGATCGTTGAAATGATAATTGATACGACAGAAGTACAAACTATCAATTCTTTTTCTACATCGGAATTTTTAAAAGAAGTGTATGGACTAATATGGATTGTACCCATTTTGACCCTTATATTGGGAATAACAATGGGGGTACTAGTAATTGTGTGGTTAGAAAGAGAAATATCTGCAGCGATACAACAACGTATTGGGCCTGAATATGCTGGCCCGTTGGGAATTCTTCAAGCTATAGCGGATGGGACTAAACTACTTTTTAAAGAGGACCTCCTCCCATCTCGAGGAGATATTCGTTTGTTTAGTGTGGGACCGTCTATAGCGGTTATATCAATTCTACTAAGTTATTTAGTAATTCCTTTTGGGTATCGTCTTGTTTTAGCCGATCTCAGTATAGGTGTTTTTTTATGGATCGCCATTTCTAGTATTGCTCCTATTGGGCTTCTTATGTCAGGATATGGATCGAATAATAAATATTCCTTTTTAGGTGGTCTACGAGCTGCTGCTCAATCTATTAGTTATGAAATACCATTAACTCTATGTGTGTTATCAATATCTCTACGTGTGATTCGTTGGAATATGAACTTTGAACCTCTCTTCTAGAAATAAAAGAAAAAAGAAAGAGGTTCAATGTATTGAATAGATGTTTTCATTTTTTTTTTTTTTTATTCAGCATTCGGGTTGATGAGTTAAACCAGATAGTTATATGAGTGAAACTAAACAGCTTCCAAATTTGTAGTAAGAAGAAACAATCTCATTCCCTATGTACAAGAATAAAGTTGAAGTAAAAATAAGCAGTGTAAACTGCTTACCCCAAGATTAAGATTTTTTGATTAGTCATCATATCTTGAAGCGGGCGCAAACAAAAGATCAACTGTATGGAGTTTCTACTACTGTCTCATATGTATTACTATACCGGGGATCAATCAAAAGTCAGTGGACGGTTAGGAACACCAAGGTACACAAAGGATTAGTAATGGAGATAATGTAAGGTATCAAAAAAGAGGTATTTCTTCATAAAACGAATCATAATAAGGACTTGAAATTGGTAGAAATGATCAAGTAGTACTTCCCTACGATTCCGATCTAGAGTATGCTCCTATTCACTGGTTAAAGAAATGACTATCAAGAACGAATTAATTCTTTATTTTATTTTTGAGTATCCTCCTCTGAGACAGAAGAACAGGAAAAAAGAAATGGAATGCAGTAATTGAATGAATAATAAAAAAAGGGGATCCCTATTTATTCTTTTCTCTATCCATATTCATACATATCGAATTCTTATCACGATTCATGAACTAATGACTAATTCTTTTTATTTTATATTGATTGATATAAGGAGTATTTTATTGAAATATTAAGTTATTACCGAACAAAGAGAAATTTTTATTGTAAAGGATGAGATCAATTCGGAAGCACTTTTTTTATTATTCTAGCAGACAGAATTCCATTGGTCTAATTTGGGACTTTCCGATGTATCTTTATTCTATCCATCCAAAGATGGTGATAATACCGAACCCGTCCTTACATTTTTTTTGTGGCCATCGAGGAGCCGTATGAAGCTGAGGTCTCACGTACGGTTTTGAAATAGCGATGGGAACAGTGATGTTATTATCGACTATGATTATCTAACAGTTCAAGTACAGTTGATATAGTTGAAGCACAGTCAAAATATGGTTTTTGGGGGTGGAATCTGTGGCGTCAGCCTATAGGATTTATTGTTTTTCTAATTTCTTCTCTAGCTGAATGTGAGAGATTGCCCTTTGATTTACCAGAAGCGGAGGAGGAATTAGTAGCAGGTTATCAAACCGAGTATTCGGGTATCAAATATGGTTTATTTTATCTTGCTTCTTACCTAAATTTATTAGTTTCTTCATTATTTGTAACAGTTCTTTACTTAGGTGGGTGGAATTTACCTATTCCGTATATATCCATTTCTGAGCTTTTCGGAATAAAAAAAATCGCCGGCATTTTTGGAATAACAATGGGTATCCTTATTACATTAACTAAAGCTTATTTGTTTCTCTTCATTTCTATCACAACAAGATGGACTTTACCTAGAATGAGAATGGACCAGTTATTAAATCTTGGATGGAAATTTCTTTTACCTATTTCTCTAGGTAATCTGTTATTAACAACTTCTTCCCAACTTGTTTCATTATAAATAAGAGAATACGATAACACTATTTTAGATTCATAATCTCTATCAAACAAGAGAAAGAAACGTCAAATTTTTCATGTATATCTACAATATGTTCCCTATGGTAATTGGGTCCATGAATTATGGTCAACAAACAATACGAGCTGCAAGGTACATTGGTCAAAGTTTCATAATTACCTTATCCCACACAAATCGTTTACCTGTAACTATTCAATATCCTTATGAAAAATCGATCACATCAGAGCGTTTCCGGGGTCGAATCCACTTTGAATTTGATAAATGTATTGCTTGTGAAGTATGTGTTCGTGTATGCCCGATAGATCTACCCGTTGTTGATTGGAGATTTGAAAGAGATATTAAAAAGAAACAATTACTTAATTATAGTATAGATTTCGGGGTTTGTATATTTTGTGGTAACTGTGTCGAGTATTGTCCAACAAATTGTTTATCAATGACTGAAGAATATGAACTTTCTACTTATGATCGTCACGAATTGAATTATAATCAAATTGCTTTGGGTCGATTACCAATCTCAATAATTGGAGATTACACAATTCAAACAGTTATGAATTCGACTCAAATAAAAATAGACAAAGATAAACCCTTTGATTCAAGAACAATTACCGATTACTAAGATTTTGTTTTGATATAAAGGATCCAAGCTTTTTATTTTGGGTAGTCAGTAACTACAAATAAAAACTAATGATTGTTGAGAATCACTCTTTGATTTAAACTAAAAATATATTTTTAGTGATGATTTCAAAATAGCAAATTTCAACTACTTTTTTCTTTTTTTTCTTTCGGATAAATATAAATAAAGTAAGGTTGGCCCAATAATTTTATCTATATCTACATTAATCCATATTCAAATTCAATTCAATTATAAATGTATCATATACATTATTATATACAAGAAAACAAAAATAGGGTAACCCCTTTTCCTTTCCTGGACCATTTATTTAGTAAAGTTAAAGTAAGGTCATGAAATAGTTAAAGTTATTTATTTTGTATTTTATACATAATGGGTTTACCTGGACCAATACATGATATTCTTGTTGTATTTCTGGGGTCAATTCTTGTATTAGGGGGTCTGGGGGTAGTATTATTTACCAATCCAATTTATTCTGCCTTTTCATTGGGATTGGTTCTTGTTTGTATATCCTTATTCTATATTTCATCAAACTCCTATTTTGTAGCTGCCGCACAGCTCCTTATTTATGTGGGAGCCATAAATATCTTGATCATATTTGCTGTAATGTTCATGAATGGTTCAGGATATTCCAATAATTCCTATTTTTGGACCATTGGAGATGGGGTCACTTTGATGGTTTGTACAACTATTCTTTTTTCACTAATTACTACTATCCCAGATACGTCATGGTACGGAATTATTTGGACTACAAGGTCAAACCAGATTATGGAACAGGACCTAATAAATAACGTTCAACAAATTGGGATTCATTTATCAACAGATTTTTATCTTCCGTTTGAACTCATTTCAATAATTCTTTTAGTTTCCTTGATAGGTGCAATTACTATGGCTCGACAATAAGCAATAAAAATACTTAACTTAAAATGATTCCCAATTCTTAGAATTCTAACTAAATTCTAAATAAATAAATAGAAATTTTTAGTTAAATCTATCTACCGTCAATATCTTCTTTTGTTGTGTAATTGTTCTATTCTAATCAATTGAATCGGTTGAATTGTTATTCATATTGAAACGAATCGAGATTGATAAGGAGTTAGTCAATGATGTTTGAGCATGTCCTTTTCTTGAGTGTTTATTTATTTTCTATCGGTATCTATGGATTGATCACAAGTCGAAACATGGTTAGAGCGCTTATGTGTCTTGAGCTTATACTAAATTCGGTTAATATCAATCTTGTAACATTTTCTGATATATTTGATAGTCGCCAATTAAAAGGAGACATTTTCTCAATCTTTGTTATAGCCATTGCAGCTGCTGAAGCAGCTATTGGACTTGCTATTGTTTCGTCGATACATCGTAACAGAAAATCAACTCGTATTAATCAATCGAATTTGTTGAATAATTAGTGATAATCATCATAGATAATTTAAATAAAGACACATAAAAATATTTAATAGAATTGAAATACTATTTTTTATTGAATTTGAATGCAATTCAATAAAAAATAGTATTTTTATATTTATATTGAAATAATGATGACCAATTTGTTGGCCAATTAATTTTAATTCGCATGTGTAACTCGTATCATCATAATTGTTGAAACGAAAATCAAAGTGTCTTGACCTTTTCTCATAAACAGATTGATTTAAGAAATATATTGATTGTTTTTAATAAACCACTGTTTCGTCTGGTGTCTACAATATTACAATATATAATATATGATTCATTTACTACTAATTTGATTTGACCAGATCGAAAATCTTTTATGTTCAAAACTGTAATTTATAGATCCAATGTCACATTCAGTAAAAATTTATGATACATGTATAGGGTGTACTCAATGTGTACGAGCTTGCCCCACAGATGTATTGGAAATGATACCTTGGGACGGATGTAAAGCCAAGCAAATAGCTTCCGCGCCAAGAACCGAGGACTGTGTAGGTTGTAAGAGATGTGAATCTGCCTGCCCAACAGATTTTTTGAGTGTCCGTGTTTATTTAGGGCCTGAAACAACTCGCAGCATGGCTCTATCTTATTGATACATTACAAAAAACTCCACTTGAATCATTTGTGATTCCTCTTTACCGACAAAAGCCCGTGCTCGACAAAATATATTATTTTGAGGACGGGCTTCTCTGGTCAAAATGTATCTTGTCTTTATCACGAGTTATTTTCCTTGGTTAACAATACTTGTTGTTTTACCGATATTCGCGGGTTCCTCAATTTTCTTATTCCCTCATAGAGGGAATAAGATGTTTAGGTGGTATACTATATGTATATGCTTATTAGAACTCCTTCTAACGACTTATGCATTCTGTTATCATTTCCAATTGGATGATCCATTAATGCAATTGAAGGAAGATTCTAAATGGATAGATGTTTTTGATTTCCACTGGAGACTAGGAATCGATGGGCTTTCCATAGGACCCATTTTACTGACAGGATTTATCACTACTTTAGCAACTTTAGCAGCTTGGCCAATTACTCGAAATTCGCGGTTGTTCTATTTCCTGATGCTAGCAATGTACAGCGGTCAAATAGGATTATTTTCCTCCCGAGACTTTTTACTTTTTTTCATCATGTGGGAGTTAGAATTAATTCCTGTTTACTTACTTTTATCCATGTGGGGGGGAAAGAAACGTCTCTACTCGGCTACAAAGTTTATTTTGTACACTGCAGGGGGTTCCATTTTTTTCTTAATAGGAGTTCTAGGTATGGGTTTATATGGTTCCAATGAACCAACATTAGATTTTGAAAGATTAATTAATCAATCATATCCTGTGGCATTGGAAATAATATTCTATTTTGGCTTCCTTATTGCTTATGCTGTCAAATTGCCGATTATACCCCTACATACATGGTTACCTGATACCCATGGAGAAGCACATTACAGTACATGTATGCTTTTAGCTGGAATCCTATTAAAAATGGGCGCATATGGATTGATTCGGATCAATATGGAATTACTACCCCACGCTCATTCTATATTTTCTCCTTGGTTGGTGATAATAGGAACAATGCAAATAATCTATGCAGCTTCAACTTCTCTTGGTCAACGTAATTTAAAAAAGAGAATAGCCTATTCCTCTGTATCTCACATGGGTTTCACAATTATAGGAATTGGTTCTATAACCGACATGGGACTCAATGGAGCTATTTTACAAATGCTCTCTCATGGATTTATTGGTGCTGCACTTTTTTTCTTGGCGGGAACGAGTTGTGATAGAACACGTCTTGTTTATCTCGAAGAAATGGGAGGGATATCTATCCCAATGCCAAAAACATTTACCATGTTCAGTAGCTTCTCGATGGCTTCTCTTGCATTGCCAGGAATGAGTGGTTTTGTTGCGGAATTTTTAGTATTTTTTGGACTAATTACTAGTACAAAATATCTTTTAATGTCAAAAATGCTAATTACTTTTGTAATGGCAATTGGAATGATATTAACTCCTATTTATTTATTATCTATGTTACGTCAGATGTTTTATGGATACAAGTTATTTAATATTCCAAACTCTAATTTTTGGGATTCTGGACTACGAGAACTATTTCTTTCAATCTGTATCTTTCTACCCGTAATAAGTATTGGTATTTATCCCGATTTTGTTCTCTCGTTATCAGTTGACAAGGTACACGCTATCTTATCCAATTATTATCATAGATAGTGTTTCATTAATGAAACGGAAGGAAAGTCTTATAATTCTTTGAATTTAATATTTTGAAAATCGTTTGCTGTACTGTATAATGAAAAAAGAAATAAAATGAATAAGAATTGTAATTAGATACATCTCGAGTTTTTGAGAACCATTTAAATTTGAATGATTCCTTGATTCAAACGGTTCTCAAAAACTCATAAAAACAAACTTTCGTTATATATGGGATGATGTTTTTATCTTATGTATTCTTCATGTAGTTTATTCAATTAGATGTTTATGTGAATGAACCATAACTATGTAGACCTATTCCTAATAGATTGATCCCAAAATAGCATATCCAAATTATAATAAATCCTATAGAAGCTACAAGTGCCGAATTCGTACCTTTCCAATTTATATTTGTTCTAGTATGTAAATAAATCGCGAATATGGTCCAAGTAATAAATGCCCAAGTTTCCTTGGGGTCCCAATTCCAATAGGATCCCCATGCCTCATTAGCCCATACTGCTCCACAAAGAATACCTATGGTTAAAAAGGTAAACCCTAGACTAATGACACGATAACTCCAATAATCCAAACGCTCAGTTAATTGATATTTGTAATAATTTTGAAATGAAGGAAAAGAAGTGTTTTTAAAAACACTTCTTTTTTCATTCAAATATTCAATCTCACCAAAGAAAAATGACTTAATTAATAAATTATAGCTTTTACAAAAAATTTTGATGTTTTTTCGAAATGTAATGACTAGAAGAGCGACTGATAATAATGATCCGCATAAAAGAGCTGCATAGCTCAATAACATCATACTTACGTGCATCATTAACCACTGAGATTGTAGAGCAGGTACTAATATTGTGGATTGATGCATTTCAGTTGAAAGACCCGACATGGCAAAGCCTTGAGTAAAAATGGTACTTGGTGCAATTATTGTGCTTAAATCGTTTTTAAGGTTACGTATCTTGGGAATCATATGAATAATGAAGAAACTACACGAAAGGAAGATTAATGACTCGTATAAATTACTTAATGGAAAATGTCCCGAAGAAATCCAACGAGAAATTAATAATCCTGTTATAGAGAAAAAGGTAGCTATCATCCCTTTTTCTGATGAATCACGTAATCCTACAATTTTGTGGACTAATAAGGTCATCAAATGAATCATAATCACAATTGAAATGATCGAAAAAGAGATATGAGTTAATATATGTTCTAAAGTCACAAATATCATAAAAGGGGTCCCATTACAGAATTGGAAATCGCGAATTGAATACATTTTAGGATCTATTGTATCTCTTTTAGAAGATGCCGCCACTCGGACTCGAACCGAGATGCTTTAGCACTGCTTCCTAAGAGCAGCGTGTCTACCGATTTCACCACGGCGGCTTACTTGAAATAATAATAGTCAATTCATGTTGAATCGTCGAGATTCAAGGATTCAATATAGTTTAGGAAACATTAATTAGAATCAATGAATAAAGACTGGTTTGTGGTTTAAATATTTGAATCTTCAATAAAATACCTACCTAGGTAGTATCGTCGTGGGTTTTTTAACAATCAACTTTCATGTACTAGAAACTAAGTTTTCTCCAAACAGTTGGAACTCCATAGTTTTTTCTCGGTTGAGGTATAAAACTAAGAATTGTCTTTTTTTCTCAATTTTTTTTTGTTTTTCATTTATCCGATTTCATGGATTCAAATGAAAAAGATTGAGTTTTTTTTTCAATGAACAAAATCAAATAACTAGGATTTCATATCTATCACAATTTCATCATTAAATACAAAAAATTTGTTATTTTTCTAATGATTTCGATACCTTAGTATATTTAAATTAAAGTATTAATATTCTTTATTGCGCATATAATTTTTAATTTATAATACCATTTACAAAACCAATTAAGTTTTGGGATAGGCATATAACAAAAGAGTTTCAATCTCTATCACAATTGTACTTTTCTATTGTGAAAAGTACAATTGTGATAGGGAAAAAAATAATACTTAGAACCCAATATACAAAAAACTCTTATTCTATATATCACAGCAGTGAGTTCTAAGTAATATTGAGAAATTTAATACAGAAAAATACATTAGTTAACATTCATCTTACAAAATTTGGGGTTCTTTAGGCTATATCAATTGAGATTATTCTAAGACTTTATTATTTGTTTGTCGCACAAAAAAACTTTTTGAATGCCCGGTGGAAACCGATTTCGCTAAAGAAAAAGTTTTTACTGCAACTAAATATCCTTTTTTCTTCCAAATATTTCTACGAATACGTTTTTTTGACATAGAAGTACGTTTTTTTGGAACTGCCAT